CCGAATGGGAAGAAGAGGATCAGCCAAACAGCAGGCAGCTCCACTTTGTACATTTGCTGAGGCAGACCAATCCGGCATTTTTTAAAAGGGAAGGGAACTTCTCACCGAAGGAGGCAGTAGGAATGAAGGAGGCGGGAAGCTACCGCTTCTGGAATGCAAGCTTATCCTTGACTTTTTATTAGAGCGTACCGCTATAATAAATAAAGGTTTATGGATGAAGTAATCGGAGTGACAAATGGTTATGGTTGCGGAAACCAGAGAAAGTCGGTTACCTTTTGAATCAAAATAGCGACGAGCCGAATACTACGACTACAGGGGAGGGGGGGGAAGCAAAGCTTCGTAGACAGCTTCGCTTCCTCGTCGCTTCTTTCTGGCGACTAGCTTCTCAAGTGGGTGGCTTGGTAAGCAAGCTACCTTCAGCATCGGTAAAATCCCTATCAATAATAGGCCGGAATGGTGGGGAAGGGGGCCCCCCCTACTTCAATGGAAAGGGGGAATCACCGTTTCACAGCCGCTCCTCTACAACTACCTTTCGCCCAACATGATCACGAACGAAGACAGAGAATTGCGTAGATAGAAGGACGAAACGAACCAACCCACTTGTGCTGATCGGAACGGTTGAAGAAAGAAAGAGAATGGTGGCCCCTTTCGCCCCACACCTCACTATGTTGAGGGTTTAAGTTGCCTAAGCAACAAGAGGGAGATGGGAATCGAACAATGTCGGGGACAGGGTGAGAACCTTCCGTTGGTACGCCCTTTAAGTGTTGGTTCTTCCATATTTAGATATGGCCAGATAGAGATCTATATCTTTCTATCGATAGATAGATCTATTGAGAAATGGATATTGATCTGGTTTCAAGATCTATGAACAAGAGATCCCTAAATATCCATTTGAAAAAAGAGATGAATAGATAGGGCGGAGCCGGCTGAAGGAAGGAGATAAGATTCACCTGCAATCTTTCTAAAGCAACAAGCGAGAAACTTTACTTTGAAAAAGAAGCGCCTTCTATTATAATATTAGTAAAGGCGCCTTAGCCTATCTATAATAGTAAGGGGCCTTTTCTTGCTCGTTAGCGCCCCTGCAATAAAAAAACTAAAGTTTCTCCTTACTCTAACAAGTAAGCAAGTAAACTACCTTTTGAAAACCTTACTAATAGAAAGGGGAAAGATGCGCTCAAGCATGCGAAGAAAGCTCTTCGAGCTTCCCTTATATTATAGAAAGGTTTGTTTTGTAGAAAGGGGCTTCTTAAAATATCCCATAAATAAGTAGGGGCTTCAAAGCTTGTTGTAGTTTAGGGGTGCGCAGGTTTGGAGCCCCATACAGGGGGCTAGCGCGCAATGGCTTTCTCTGAAAGGGGCTCGCTTCTTCAAGCTCCGCTCCGCTTGCTGCTTTTCATTTTGTTAGGAGTAGGTGCTTGCTGCTCGTCAAAGCCGTGCTGTCTACTAAACGAGCCTTCACTGCCCGCCCGGCCCCTATCTTTAATCTTAAGTAAAGTTAAGTAAAATCAATGAAGTGAACAGCCCAACCTCTTTGTTTGAAGCTTTGCCAGGAAGCTTCTACTTGTTGAAGCTTTGCTTCCCCTAATTCCAAAACACAACAATAGACTTGCAACTATAGTATAGGAAAAAGCTTCTCTTTGATAGCGGTCATATGGGGGAAAGGGTCTGATCGTAGATAGAGACTTAAACCTGTGCGGGGGGTAGGGGCGGATGTAGCCAAGTGGATCAAGGCAGTGGATTGTGAATCCACCACGCGCGGGTTCAATCCCCGTCGTTCGCCCATCAATAAATGGACCATTTGTTACGGAGACACAAGAAAACCCTAGAAAGCATTTTTTCTGCAAGTCATCTCGAGGCTTTCAAACGCGTCCAAGCAATTGGTATGGTATCCGATTGATAGAAACCATAGATTCGCGTCGCCTACTTGCTGAAAGCACAAATAGAATTGCCGATCATTCATTGTATGAAGTTTTTAAGACCTCACTAATCGGCCTTACATTTTTTAGTTCATAATGAATGAAATGACCCCCGGATGAAGAAAAAATCTCCCTTCCTTTTTACTAAACCATGGGGAGCCCCGGAGTAGTTTACCGGGCAAATTTAGTTGTCGTGACGATACCTTTCTTATTTCTTAGTGGAAGATCGGAAAAGATTTCTCTTCATCACGAGACTGATCGGATCTGCCGTAGACACCCAGGAGACCTCCACAAGGCAGGCTAAAAGAGTAAGAGGACAACAAGCAAAGAGTTATGCTTTCGTTTCTTTGCTTTGTTGAAATTGAAATCAAGTTCTTTTAAAAGGCTGTAGGTATAATGCACGCGGGCCAAGTCAAGAAAAGGACTTCCTTACTTTTCTTTCATAGTAGTCTTAATGACTAGTAGTTTGAAGCCTTAAGAAACCTGTTTTTTTTTCGGCACTCGGTTCCTTCGTCTTAAGTCAAGTTCAGTTTACTTTTTAGATTAGGAACTCTTAGTCGAGCTGATGGCGAGATCTATTTTTTGTTTGGGGTTCAAGAGAAAAGAGAGGAACCACCACCCAATGGTGCTTTTACGAAAGCACGGTCACCGGTGGCTAATACCTTCTCGACACTATCGAACCAGAAATCCACTCTCAATCGTTCTTTTTAGCGGGGAGGCATTTTTTTCGTATCCTGGGCTTAGGTTAAGGAGGGCAAAAAGTGCCCTATCTGCCTTTAATAGGGGGGCAGCGCCAGTTGTTTGTTTTCAAGTCAAGCCCCGTATCCCTATCTCTTTTTAGGTTGGCATAACAAAGAAAGAGAGTGCCAAGAAACAACACATACCCCCCCGCTTTTGGAAGGTTCGGGATCGTCAGGGAGCCCCTATAGACGTAAAGACTTGACTTCACTGAACCGGCACTACTATTTGTCGGCTCCTACCACTCGTCCCTCGTCTGCTCGTCGAGCGCGTCCCTGGCCCTTGCTCGTCTCTAGTAGCTGATCGAGTTTCTTCGCCCCTCTCCCGCTTTTTGATTAGGGCGAGTCACTCAAGTCCCTTGTCACTCGTCCCTCTTTCTTTTACGAAAATCCTGGGGTTTATGCGTTTTTCGGAAACTAAAGACGCTCGTCAAGCTAAAAACAGAGGAGTTCCCTCACTACGAAAGGTGTCCCGTGGATGGACGAGTTCCTAAACTAAGTAAAGTTTCTCGCTTGTTGGGTTCCAAACCTCGCACGTATATGGGTCAGTTTCCTATCCTTGCCGCTGTTGACCTCTCTCCTGTCCAGCCACAGAGCTGTTCGCAGCAGGATCTTTCTCAGGACTACCGTCCTGCCTCAGTCTCCTCTCGTCTCCCTGACTCGTCGGGGGATCCCTCGTATCATTCCGTCATTTCACAGACGTAGGGTCCGTAAGGGCGACGAAAGGTAGGATGCCCCTGTTTGGCTTTTGTTCTCCAAACTTGGTTTGCCGCTAAGCCAACCCTCCATATCTGGACGCTGGTTCAAGTCAACAGTGGCAAAGATTGCCCACTTCACTTCCACCTCACTGCGTTTACTTCGTAACCTCATGTTTACACAAAATGTTGTTGTTAAGGAATTCCCACTATGGTCTCGAGAGAACAATCCTAACCCAAAGCTTGGAAAACTTTTTATAATCCTGCCTTCGATCTCCGCAAGCAGAGGGTTTCGCACTCAACCAGCGGGAGATTGCTCGACCATACCATTAGGGAGAGGGGATTGAGACGATCTTGAGCGTCAGGCGAAGCCGAGACACATCCATACTAGAAGCCATTCGAACTTCCAGCAAAAGGACTCGGGGGTGACCTAACCGAGTCCATCTTGTTCCCCCGTACCATCCCAATGTGATTAAGATCAATCCGAAGCCCAGACGTTTCGAGCTCTGTCTCGATCAGATGCATCAGAGGCGCCAAAGGCGTGAGGGGAGGCTTGAAAAACAGCCGGAATGGTCCTACGGGTATCTTTACCCATCGGAGGTAGTGCCCAACGGGAGAAGGGGCCGAAATGGGGTTTCTATTACCAGAAAGCGTCCATTCAGATGATATCTAGTGGCAAGCACAGACCTGATGAGATCCCCCTTTCCATCCTATTCATTCCTTAAACAGGCAAGTCCCTTATGTAAGTAAAGAAAAGGGTTTGGGATCAGCTGCAGGTTACGAAGTCAAAGTAGTCGTGAGGCACCGAAGGTGCCCATGTGGAGAAGCGAAGGCTCCGCAGGAGATTACGAAGTACTGAATTTGCATATAGAAGATCAACATGAGAGTTTGTTTTCCATTCCTTCCCATGTCTTTCTTGGTTGGGCCAACCCAACCGGCGATTTTATTTCCGTCTTGGAGAGCAAGAACAAGTCTCTCCTCTTTTTTTTTTTGGGGGGGGGCAGAGCGATAATACACCAACCAAACCATGCATTCCCTATTACAAATTAGGCTTAACGGCCACCTGGTATCTGCCATAAGCAGCAGCTTGGAGCGTTCACATGACCCCATTCTAAAAGGAGAAACTGTGAATTTTTTGCAATTCACCATAGTAGAACAACTTAATCTCCTTTTTGAGCAACATAATATTATACTACCTCCCACTTGGACCACATATAAAATTTTAAAGCATGTTATTGCGAACGACAAAGCACTTTTTCGTGATATTGACTTTTTAGTGGATCTAAGTGCTGATTTAGCACTTTCTGGGAATTCTTGTTGGTTTGAAACTGCCACTAATTTTCTGGCTTTATGTGGTTAGGGTGAGGTTTGTTCGGCGGCACGATTCGTTAAAATAATTTTTTTTTGCGTCGATCTATACGATCGACCCCGGACGTACCCATTCGCCGCGTGGGGAACCGGGTAACCAAAGTCACGATCAGAATAAAAAAGGAAGTTCGCTGGGGAAGTCCGGGGTGCTGGTTCAAATCAAGTTCGTGACATGGTAATCTCGATGAGAATAAGAGCGGCCGGTATTGGACGAAGGGGAAGCTGCCCCAACCACTACAACATAGGGGGCTCGGAAGGCAAATTTGTTCACTGTCCTAGATTCAGAGGGGGTCGTGGAAGAGGGGGAAATTCATACACCTAGGGGTATCCAGCAGGAGGACTTTATACTTTTTGTCTTAGAGTCCTCGGGAGCATTTTTCTCTTCTGAATCGAATGTAGGGGGCCAAAGGAAAGGCAAGAAAGCCAAAAAGAAAAATAGGAAAGCTCGGGGAAGTAGCAGCCCCAAAGGGGGAGGGGGTCCTTCCCAAAACCGCCCCTTTATGATTAGTCTCGGTTGCTGGGATGTGAGGTTGGGCGTAGATCCGCCCTCAAAACAAAGGGAGGTTAGACATCTCCTAAAGAATAATAATCTTAGTTTGTGTGGCCTTGTGGAAACTGAAGTAAGATCCATCAATAAAGACATGATTAGCAGGAAAGTTTTTGGGGATTGGGAGGTTTTTGATAATTATGACCATGCATTGTTGGGCAGAATTTGGGTTGGTTGGGATCCGTTGATTCTAAAAGTGACCCCTATGTACAGAAGTGATCAGATTATCCATGTGTTTTGCAGCTTCATCAATCAGAAAGGGGATTTCAGGGTGTCCGCCGTTTGTTATAGTTCGAATGAAGTTAATCTGAGGAAGGCTTTGTGGGCTGATTTGAAGAGAATGAGCAGTGTAGTGATTGACCAAGCCTGGATTGTTATGGGAGATTTGAATTCTTCTAGATTCCATGAGGAAAAGATGGGTGGGAGTGGGAGAAGCCATAATACTGACCTCCACCAATGCTTGTTAGATATAGATCTGTTTGACCTCCCTTTTAAGGGCCCGCTCTATACTTGGTCCAACCGCAGAGATAGTGAGCAGATTATTGCCAGGAAGCTTGACAGAGTGTTGGTTAATGACAGTTGGCTTGCTACCTTCCCGAACTCTGAAGCAGACTTCACAGGGCCAGGTCTTTCTGATCATACCCGGGGGATAGTTACCATCAGGCAGAAGTTGGTCACAGGGAAGAAGCCTTTCCTTTTTTTTAATTTATGGACCTCCCACGAAGAGTTTGCCCCTTTGGTTGAGCAAGTTTTGAGTACTCCAGTGGAGGGCTTTAGCCCACCTATGTTCAGGCTGTGCACCAAGCTGAAAGGTCTCAAGCCTGAATTGAAGATCTTTAATTCCAAACACTATGGTAGCATCAACTCTAAGGTTGCCCAAGCTAGAGAGGACCTTACTAGATTGCAGTTACTCCACTTGCAGGATCCTTCCAACTCTGACCTAGCTAATGCGGAAAAAGAGAGTTTGAAAGTTTTTACTCATTTCACTCTTATGGAAGAGGCCTCCCTCAAACAGAAGTCCAGAATTCAGTGACTGAAGCTGGGGGATAGTAACACAGGGTTTTTTCACAAGGTGGTGAGGGCTAGGCAGTCCAAGAACAGATTGTTGAGTGTTTACAATGCCGAGGGGGATAAGTTTACAGACCATAAAGCTGTTAGTCAAGAGGCTGTCTCCTTTTTCCAGCATCTTTTTGGTGGTGACCCTACTTTGGAAAGAGAGTTGGTGGCAGAGATTCGAGGGATTTTTTATTTCACCTTTTCCCAGGAGGACGGATGCCTTTTGTCCCTTCCCGTAGAAGCAGAGGAAATGAAAAGAACTATGTTCTCCCTTAACAGTAACAAGGCCCCGGGCCCTGATGGGTATTCTGCCCACTTCTTCAAAAGTGCTTGGGAGATTGTGAGTCAGGATGTGATAGAAGCCGTAAAGTCTTTCTTTGCTTCAGGCAAGCTTCTAAGGGAAGTTAACTCCACTATCATGGTTTTGGTACCTAAAGTGCCTAATCCTACAGTCATGGGAGATTTTCGGCCTATTTCCTGCTGCAATACGATCTATAAGTGTATTACCAAGTTGATTGCTAATAGGATCAAAGGCTTGCTTCCCAAGATCATTAGCCCCACCCAGTCTGCTTTTGTTGAAGGGAGGAAGATTAAAGATAATGTCCTTTTGGCTCAGGAACTTCTTATAAACTACCACAGGAAGACAGGGAAGCCTCGGTGTGCCATCAAAATGGATTTGAAGAAAGCCTACGACTCAGTGCATTGGGATTTCATTCTGGGGATTTTGAAAGCTGTTGACCTTCTTGCCCATCTGATTGAATGCATTGCGGCTTGTATCACCACCCCCAAGTTCTCGGTCTCCATCAATGGGGGGCTTGAGGGCTATTTCTCCGGAGGGAAGGGGCTGAGACAAGGGGATCCACTTTCCCCCTATCTGTTTGTTCTTGCTATGGAAGTCTTTTCCAGGATCCTTGTCAAAGCTTCTAGTAATGGAAGGTTCTCTCACCACCCGAGATGTGCTAAGCTGGATTTGACTCACCTTTGTTTTGCTGATGATCTCCTGTTATTCTGCCAAGGAGATCTCCAATCCAAATCAGCCTCTGTCATTAAAGAGAGTTTTGATTCCTTTTCTGCTCTCTCAGGGCTCTCCGAGCGCCTGACAAAAACAAATTTTTCAGTGCTGGGATGGATGAAGATACTAAGCACAATGTTGAGAACCTTTTTGGCTTCAAAGAAGGGACCTTGCCCATCAAGTTTCTTGGAGTGCCCCTTATTTCTACTAGACTCACAGCCAGAGACTGTAGGCCTCTCATTGATAAGATTACCAACAGGGTTGAATCTTGGACTAGCAAACGGCTTTCCTATGCGGGTAGACTTCAGCTCATCAGATCAGTGTTGTTCAGTATTCAGGTCTACTGGAGTAGCATTTTCATTTTGCCGAAGGAGGTGTGCAAGGTTATTGACCAGATCCTCAGATCTTTCCTCTGGCATGGTGCAGTTGGGATCTCTAAGGCTGCCAAGGTGGCTTGGAACGTGGTCTGCCTCCCGAGAGAGGAAGGAGGGCTTTCCTTCTTAGACTCTAACCTTCTATAGAACAGCGCTTAGAAGAACAGCGGATAGCGAAACGCTGCAAGTAAACGCTGCTAGTATCCGCTGCAACCGAGAGCTAGGAGTTCTTTGACAACCGAGAGTATTGAATGGCCTACCGATAACTGTTTATCAAACGAGCTAGGTCATGAGCAAAAGAGGAGTCATTGCAAAGGAAAGGGGGAAGTTCCGGTCTACGATTTATGGGTGTATATACTCTTTCCTTTTGTCGTTGTAGCAATCTTTCTTAGTGCACCCTTAGGCGAGTAAAGAGAGAATGCTTGGTAGCAGGACAGTAGGAGTTCAGTAGGCGGGCCAGTAGCACGCATGCCAAGGATAGCTGCCCAAGGGTTGAAAGCCAGTAGTAAACCAGTCAGCTAGCTGAAGTTAGAAAGTTCAGAAGTAGCTGCTCTCCTAGCTGCACATTCATCGTATATAAAAGTATGCCACACTGTCCTTTCCTGTTGATGGTGAGTGAAAAAGATGAATCCTATAATAAGTCATGCCATGGTTGTTGTGAAAGAAGAAACTCTTGGAGGAAATGCCTTCTTAGCAATTGAATCAACTCCTGGTGATGAAGAAGAAGAAGGAGCTGTGAGGAAGGGAATGATTGCACTAGTCCCACACCCACGGACAGAAGGAATAGAATACGCTCTTTGAAGGACGTTAATCAATAGGAGAAGATAGCCACGCACAGAAGTAGCTGCTATTTCATTCCCTCCGCTCTGATCGTAAACGCTCTTCTTCCAATAGGAGTGATTCTTTGCCTTGACGCTGTGAGAGCTTCCGGTCCTTGAGTATGAGTACTCCTATCCGCTCTTGGGTTCATAACCGGTCCTATTGAATACGGTCTTCTCGGCTTTCCCTTTCCTCCTTGGCTTTGACTCTTTCGATCTCTGGTCTGCCTGTCTGTAACCAATGCCTGGATGACTGTCTTGGCTTTCTGTCTCGACTCTCTTCCTTCCTGGTGAAGACTGTGGTAGTGGTATCGGTTCTTTGCTTGGTTGATTGAATATCTCTTTCCTTGCCTACCTTAGTCTTAATCCGCCTTTAGGGAGTGAAGTGAACCGGGGGTGATCTAATAAGTTGTGAAAGAATCGGTTTAGAACGTATCCGCTGTTTTAGCCATATCCGCAGCGCTCGTCCTTTCTTCCTAGATGCTTTGAATATCCCTGTACCGCCATATTCAACAATTTTGCTTTCCAACCGGAGAGTCTTCCTTGCACTTTCTCTAAAAAATCTGCATAAGTTCTCCGAGAAACCCTTTCATGAATTAGTGGCACGCCAAGATACTTCCCCGAGTTCTTTGTGACAGGCATCCCTACAATTAACTTTATTTAACACATCTCGAGAGGTATTCGGAGACACAAATACCTGGGAGTCTTTGGGCATCTCACAGTAATGCAACGATCAAATCTTAATAAGATGTTGACCCGTTTTTCTTTTCTTTGCTGATTCCTCTCAATGAAATTTGCCATGTTGCACTAAGTTACTTACGGATGTATGCATGCAATCCGGGAACACTTTGGGGTGAACACCCATCCGAACAAGTAGGGTCAATAGTTCAGCATTTAGGCCGTAACATTTAGCAAAAAAAATCTTTAACCCAACAAGTGCTCTCCGAACCAAGCTAGATAGTCTCCTATCACTAGGCTCACCAACCAACCTGGACTTTGATTTTTATTATTCCTACCGGATACCAAAACCATAAGGATTGTTTCCAGCCATGAGTTCCCATATGACATGACATAAGCGCTCTTGGGTGGGCTGGGCCATTCCATCAAATCTTTGAGAAGGGGCCCAATCTCGTATTTGATGGTCGGCGTGGCGGTAGGCTTCGCTTCTACGACTGCCTCCCCAGCCGTTGCAAACACTGAGCGAGAACGGTAAGGGGCGCACAAACAATGTCGTTGCGCGGGGATGCGATTCGCCAAGCTGGGGCAAACAAAGCCGTCCGGCCCCCCACCGGATTAGGAATGCGAAGGCCTCTCCTTTTTTCTAATTTTGTTTGAGGCTAGAGAATGAAATGCAGAAATAGGGGAAGGGTTCCAAACCTTTTTTGGTTTAAGGGCTGCTCGCCCTACCGAAGTACCAAAGGCTTTCGAGGCTTACACCTTACCTTCCTATTACACGACCTAAAAAAAGGCTTTCAGTAGCGCCCTTAGAATCTACGAAGCCTTTTGAAGCGCCAGTGGTTGTAGCTGTGGGTAGAACTTTCGTTCTTATCGCTCTGGGTTTCGATCTATATGACCTCCGGGCGGTACAAAGTACACCTCTTCCGTAGAGGCAGGTAGTAACCTAACCTTTAAGAGTCTGTTCAAGGTAGCTTGCTTACTTAGTGCTTGCGCTAAGGTTCTGAAAGAAAACAAGCTCGACCATAGGGAGAGGGAGTGAAACTTGCTCGACCATAGGGAGAGGGAGAGGTAGTTTACTTGCTTAGTGTGAAACGCTAAGAGAGGAGCCCTCTTACCTATCAATGGAAAGATCTACGTGCGTGGCGTGATAAGGAATCCTAGAAAAGATCTCATGAGACCCGCCCACTATTACTACGAAAAAAGTACTGCCCTTTTCCGTCGCTGCTAGGAGAGTCAGCTACTTCTATTAGCGCCGGACCTTGAGTCGAATTGATCGTGTCATGTGCAACGTCCATCAATGATGGTTCATTAATGTCCATTGATTTAGACTCCTTCCCCCCTCCCAACTACGAATAAGATCGAGAGGAGCCCGAAAGCCCCCAAACCAAGAACGGAAACGGAAGCCTTTCGATTCACTCCCCATTCTCTCTTAAATAAAGCTCACCCTCGAGCCCTGGGCAGGTCGGCCGGGTCTTTCCCTGTTGTTCTGTTCCCGCCACGAGAAAGACGCACAGAAGAGGTATGCCCAGCGCGCGGAGGATCCGTTGAGAGTTTCTGTTGTCTCGGTAGGGAACTGTATGATCTTTTCCCCTATTGTATTGAATCAATAAAAAAGAGGTCAGTGCTACGGCCCCCTATTGTTTGATCCAATATTGACCGGGGACGAGCCCCGACTTCCATAGGTCCTTGGTTTGACCTCCCGTAGTGGTCCTTGCTTTTAATAAAGTGGAGCGGGGAAATTTTCTCGTACTTGCTCAGTGTGCTCCCCTTTCGTCGAGTGCCCCGCCCGGTTCACTGGGCTGTTGGCCTACCAAGCACTTGCCCGCTGCTCCTGCCGCCCGAAAAGCGGGCGGAGCGCCCATTCTCCTTACTGTTCTCTCCGCCAGGGCCCCCTCCCATTGCTCTAGCCATAAGCTATGGCAGCTCCAGCTCGCAACCACGGGTGCGAGGCCAGGGTGGGCTCAGCGGTCAGGTTAGCCCCCATTCGAATTACGTTAGGGAGTCTTTCGCTTTTGCCAGATCTAGAGAGATACTACGAGTCCTCCGTCCCAGATTCCATCGCCGCGGCCGTCTGGTTCACCGGTACTACCAAAAAGTCTCATGCTTACGTTACTGTTATTGATGGTTTATCTTGGACCACGAAGACCCCGGTCGTGCTTCTGGTTTCCATTCCCATCATCATATTGATGATAAATCACCTCGTGCTCTGCCATAAGAACTTGGAGTCCGTATCATGGTGAAGGTAAGGTAACGCTGTGATTCTTGCTCAAAAAGCAGACCGAACGCGTTCGAGTTATTGGCTCGTCCAACCCGGCTGCATTCATGAATCGCTCGTTCAACTGTCCCTCGGAGACACGGTCGAGAAGTACCATGTACGGTTGCCCCCCGTCCTTTCTTTATCTCGGTCCCACCCAGCAAGATACGGCTTAGCCAAAAAACGTGAGCGCCCCTGCGCGAGCCTTATTTTATTAGTAAAGTAAAGCTTTGGCTCCCTAAAGACTAAAGAAATGGATCAAAAAAAGGGGGGACTTCTGCAACGGGCTATGCCACCCAAACCAACTGAGGGAAGTCGCATCCGTCCCATCGCAAGCACCTACAATGTCATGATCACATTGGTTTACCCTTTTTTTCTTTGGTAGTTCAACGGACGGTCGCCCCTCCAACAAGAAAAGGTATAAATATGGAAACTTCTCTGCCATTTGGATCGGAGAATTTATGGAGGAAATCAGGTTTTAAATTTCCAGAAACCAAACGATTATATAGCCAAAGGGAATACGCCGCGCCTAAAATCATCCCAAGCGCTGCTAATGTGGCTACTAAGCTATTTCTTTGGAAAGCTCCTACTAAGATGGGAAATTCCCCGATAAAGCTGCTAGTACCGGGTGAACTCATATTGGCCAAAGTGGAAGAGAAGGAAATGGTAGAGAGATTCGGCATGGTGCTCACTGAACCTCCGTAATATCTAACAAGTCGAGTCTTATGTCGGTCATATAGAACACCAACACATAGAAAAAGGGCTGAAGGAACCAGTCCATGACTTAACATCGGTAGAATGCTACCTCCAATTCCCTGTATGTTCGATAGAGCCAAAGATTCTCCCCCACTGATCGGAGTACGCCGATTACCCCCCGAACCGTACAAGATAGTTACCACCTATCATACGGCTTTCTAACTTCACTTCTTTTTCTAGTCGTTCCGCTCTGTCGATCGATGGTAGTATAAGAGATCTGTAACTCCCTGAAATTATTTACATAATGGTTCCTGCTTCCTACCCATAGTTAGCATGTATCTCCCCGGGTCATACTTGAGTATCACATCGTAGACCCCCACCCCAACTCTATCTTCCTTATCAGTGAACCGGAAATAGTGCATAGGTACTCTTCAATGCAAGCGGGGACGAGACGACGTGACATACTACGATGACGTACAGAAGTGCTGCCCTTCGGCTCGGCAATATGGAACCTCTCAACAGCTCCCGTTCCTTTATGAGGTCCTATCGGGATAGGTAGGCCCAATCCTTTCCCCTCCCCCTCCCTCTCCCTTTGGTCGAGCTAGTTTACTCCCTCTATAAGACCCTATTTATCTTTCCCCCTCGAGAAAGAGAAAGAAGAGAATCACTCCTTTCTTTCTTCTCTTCTTTCATGTTGTGAACGGCCCCTTCTTGTATCGAAAGGTTTTTCGTGCTATACACCACGTTGAGAAAGACCAGCCTCCTATGTACCGTACCATTTTTTTACCTCGAAAGGGAGGTCCTCCTTATGATGCTACGGACGGCTGTCCGAAGTGCAAGGGGTAAACTCGGACTCGGATAGGATAGGATTGTGCGCGCCCGGCCCTTTAGGTGTCATATTTTGGCCGAGTTTACCGTACCTCCGGCCCTTATGTTACGCGACCGTAATATTTTGTTACGTGCCACCGCTGTTACGCCAGAAATAAAAGGTTCCACACGAGCTCCCGTTCTGCGGCGTGGCGGCAGGACCGATAGGAGATTGGCTCCGGGTGTAGATAGGGTAAAATCTGCAGGGGTCATGCAAGTAAATAGGCCCCTTCCCTTCTCTTTTGGATAAATGGGATGGTTTAGAAGGCGCTTTCCGATCTACGGTCCCTCGGAGCGAGGGGTTAGGCAGGTAGTATGGGCCCTCTGACTTCCAGCTATGTGCTGTGCGGCTCCCGCGAAGCGAATGAAGGGAAGCTCGAAGAGCTTACGGGTGAGCTTATGCTTACTCTCAGCCTCTTTGATTGGTAGGCGGGCGGCCTAAGCCCCCTACTTAAGATTACATTCATAAGGGGAATTTTATGTTGCCGTGACGCTTTTGTTAGGCCGACTACTCTACTATAGGCTACTTTTAGCTTCTATAGCGGCCCTTCCTTTTTTTTGTGTAGTTGTAGTTTGTATTGGTACTGAATGAACATATCAAACAAAGGCGAGCGGTATAAGACCTTCTCCGGCCTGGGAAAAGCAGCGAACTCTAGAAGCTAGGGCGTTGTTCGCCTTTGGACACGAACACTATTCCGTTCTCAGCGGAAACCCGCCCTAGAGATTGAACGTCGACTTATCTTATTGCCGTTCAATCTAAGACAGCACTGATAGCTTGTAGTGAACAGCCCCCTTATGAAACCAACCGAAAGCAGCCTTTGGTACTTAAGTAGTTAAGGTTTGGAACTCTTGCAACTATGATAGAAAGCCGTTTGCTTGTTGCCAAACCCTTCGCCTTTCTTTTGAATCAAAGTAGGTCGCGACTGTTGTATTTTAGTCGGTCGGGGGGCTTGCTCCGCTTCCTCGTCTTGCTTCTGGCAAAGCTTCTACTTTGCTTGCTTCTCTCGCGCTTGCTTGCGCAAAGGCTTAAAGTCCTTTCGCTAGGTCCAAAAGCTTCCGTCAAAGCGAAAGATCTGATCCAACAGAAATCCCGCATGTTGAGCGCAGCTGATATGCGGCTACAGCTAGGCGATCATATCATGCCATAATATAATTTTATATGTATAAAGTGATTCCCTAGATATACAGATAGAATAGATATTCATGGATAGACAGACATTCCATTGATTCTTAGTTTTGGGGCTGAAAAAGCTCGTCGATCCAAATGAATCATTCTTCTGGTCTCTATTTGCCCCCCCGCCCCGAAACTGACCCGCAGCGCGGCACCCATCCGCTTCGCGCGCGGGAAGGCAACGAAGTTCAGCTCATGGGACCGCGGCGGAGTGGAGCAGCCGCGACACGAAGTTCCTTACCTTAGCTGGATCTCGCTGGTGCCACCTAAACGGTAGGTAGGCGACGGATGTGTGACGTTTGGAGTTGTCGTTCGTGCACCTGTCCCCAATGGAAGAATGAGTGATCCGTTCCCCTGCGGATCATGGCTTTACCACTCGGTCCCCGATGGCCGGCGGGGGATTCGGTATAGCAGCTCACGTTCGTTTGCGCTGCGCGTTCCCGCTGAACTGGACACGTGTTAGCTGTAGGAAGTATGGTTCCGAAAGTTACTTCGGTTTGCCGGTTCAGGCTAAACTCCTCGCTTTACGTTAGCGGACCTACAGGTCGGGCCGGGGCTCTGCGCTCTTTCTTTCTGTGTGGGACGATGCCGGGGAGAGAAGGGAATGCGTCGAGGCGGCGAACAACAACACAACTACATTTTGGCTTTTCCCTCCATGAGATGAGCCCAGTGCATTGGACCGATGGATAAGAGAACTGACTGAGCAGGCCTTAAAAGCGCTTGGGCGTTCTACGTACGATGTAGTAGACTCCATCAGATACATATCGATTTCTTTCTGATGGATCAAGAATAGATGGTTGTCTCATCTATA